ACGTACACACGTACACGTACGTACACACGTACACACGTACGTACACACGTACACGTACGTACACGTACGTACACGCGTACGTATACGCAAGATATTGAGTTAGCTCATACAAACCCCCCTTACCCCCCGTAAACTCATGCTACTCGCTATACACCTATATATGCCCCGCCAAACCCCAAAAACGGGACTAAGTATATATGGTACTCATAAGCTTCATGTAAATATCGCACAAATGTATTGCTACTCCAGTTAACCTAACTCAGCGGTCTTACACCCGCCAGATCTTGCTGTCTATCTATAGATATCATTTCCTTGATATTTTATTTTTTACCGCCTCTATAGTTCGCACCAACAAAGCCAAAAACAAAAGTTAATGTAGCTTAATTAGTAAAGCAAGGCACTGAAAATGCCAAGATGAGTCATAAGACTCCATAAACACAAAGGTTTGGTCCTGGCCTTCCTATTAGTCCTTAGTAAACTTACACATGCAAGCCTCCACGCCCCAGTGAGAATGCCCTTAAAATCGCTAACGATCTAAAGGAGCAGGTATCAAGCACACTCCTAAGTAGCTCATAACACCTTGCTAAGCCACGCCCCCACGGGATACAGCAGTGATAAAAATTAAGCCATGAACGAAAGTTCGACTAAGTTATACTAAAGAGGGTTGGTAAATTTCGTGCCAGCCACCGCGGTCATACGATTAACCCGAACTAATAGGCCCACGGCGTAAAGCGTGTTTAAGATAACATATTACTAAAGTTAAAACTTAACTAAGCCGTAAAAAGCTGCAGTTACCATAAAATATACTACGAAAGTGACTTTAAAATTTTCTGATTACACGATAGCTAAGACCCAAACTGGGATTAGATACCCCACTATGCTTAGCCCTAAACATAAATAGTTCTATAACAAAATAATTCGCCAGAGAACTACTAGCAACAGCTTAAAACTCAAAGGACTTGGCGGTGCTTTATATCCCTCTAGAGGAGCCTGTTCTATAATCGATAAACCCCGATAAACCTCACCATCCCTTGCTAATACAGTCTATATACCGCCATCTTCAGCAAACCCTTAAAAGGTAGAGCAGTAAGCAAGATCATCACGCATAAAAAAGTTAGGTCAAGGTGTAACTTATGGGATGGGAAGAAATGGGCTACATTTTCTATTTTAAGAACACTTTACGAAAGTTTTTATGAAACTAGAAACTGAAGGAGGATTTAGTAGTAAATTAAGAATAGAGAGCTTAATTGAATAGGGCCATGAAGCACGCACACACCGCCCGTCACCCTCCTCAAGTAATAAGACTGAGGCCATAAACATATTAACTCACATCAAAACACAAGAGGAGATAAGTCGTAACAAGGTAAGCATACCGGAAGGTGTGCTTGGATTAACCAAAGTGTAGCTTAATAAAAGCATCTGGCTTACACCCAGAAGATTTCATGATTAATGACCACTTTGAACGAAAGCTAGCCCAATCGACTTTAAATTAAACTACCATAGAATTACAAAACAAAACATTTAGTCAAACCATTAAAGTATAGGAGATAGAAATTCTAATTGGAGCTATAGAGATAGTACCGCAAGGGAATGATGAAAGACATTTTCAAAGTACAAAACAGCAAAGATTACACCTTGTACCTTTTGCATAATGAGTTAGCTAGAAATAACTTAACAAAGAGAACTTAAGCTAAGTACCCCGAAACCAGACGAGCTACCTATGAACAATCTAAAAGGATCAACTCGTCTATGTGGCAAAATAGTGAGAAGATTTATAGGTAGAGGTGAAAAGCCAAACGAGCCTGGTGATAGCTGGTTACCCACAAACAGAATTTTAGTTCAACTTTAAATTTACCTAAAAAAAACGAAATTTCAATGTAAATTTAAAATATAATCTAAAAAGGTACAGCTTTTTAGATCAAGGACACAACCTTTATTAGAGAGTAAATATTAATATAACCATAGTTGGCCTAAAAGCAGCCATCAATTGAGAAAGCGTTCAAGCTCAACAAACAATGCAACTTAATCCCAACCATATTGCATCAACTCCTAATTCACCTCCTGGGTTATTCTATTTAAGTATAGAAGCAATAATGCTAGTATGAGTAACAAGAATTATTTCTCCCCGCATAAGCTTATATCAGAAACGGATAGACCACTGATAGTTAACAACCTGATAAGACCAACCCAAAAATAAAACACTTATCTACTCTATTGTTAACCCAACACAGGTATGCACTCAAGGAAAGATTAAAAGAAGTAAAAGGAACTCGGCAAACATAAACCCCGCCTGTTTACCAAAAACATCACCTCCAGCATTACCAGTATTGGAGGCACTGCCTGCCCAGTGACATCCGTTAAACGGCCGCGGTATCCTGACCGTGCAAAGGTAGCATAATCATTTGTTCTCTAAATAGGGACTTGTATGAATGGCCACACGAGGGTTTAACTGTCTCTTACTTCTAATCAGTGAAATTGACCTTCCCGTGAAGAGGCGGGAATACTATAATAAGACGAGAAGACCCTATGGAGCTTTAATTAATTAGCCCAAACTTATGAACTCTAAACCCCACTGGGAATAACGTACTACCACTGTTATGGGCTAACAATTTAGGTTGGGGTGACCTCGGAATATAAAAAAACTCCCGAGTGATTAAAATTTAGACCTACCAGTCAAAATGTACCATCACTTATTGATCCAATAATCCTTGATCAACGGAACAAGTTACCCTAGGGATAACAGCGCAATCCTATTTAAGAGTCCATATCGACAATAGGGTTTACGACCTCGATGTTGGATCAGGACATCCTAATGGTGCAGCAGCTATTAAGGGTTCGTTTGTTCAACGATTAAAGTCCTACGTGATCTGAGTTCAGACCGGAGTAATCCAGGTCGGTTTCTATCTATTAAACAATTTCTCCCAGTACGAAAGGACAAGAGAAATAAGGCCTACCTTACAGAGGCGCCTTAGAACTAATAGATGAAGTTAAGCTCAATCTAACCAGTTTATCCCTCTAAAAGCCCAAGAAAAGAGGGCTTTGTTAGGGTGGCAGAGCCCGGCAATTGCGTAAGACTTAAACCTTTATCCCCAGAGGTTCAATTCCTCTCCCTAACAACATGTTCTTTATCAACATTCTCTCCCTTATTGTCCCAATCCTTCTCGCCGTAGCTTTCCTTACTCTCGTTGAACGGAAAGTCCTAGGCTATATACAACTTCGAAAAGGACCCAATATTGTAGGTCCCTATGGTCTCCTCCAACCAATCGCCGATGCCGTAAAGCTCTTTACAAAAGAACCCCTACGTCCCCTTACATCATCTATATCAATATTTATTCTAGCACCCATTCTGGCCCTATCATTAGCTCTAACCATATGAATCCCACTCCCCATGCCCTACCCACTCATTAACATAAATCTAGGGGTACTATTTATACTAGCCATGTCAAGCCTCGCCGTATACTCCATTCTCTGGTCAGGATGGGCCTCAAACTCCAAGTACGCCCTAATCGGAGCCCTTCGAGCCGTAGCTCAAACAATCTCATATGAAGTCACACTAGCGATCATCCTCCTCTCTATTTTGCTAATAAACGGATCATTCACACTATCCACACTCATTACTACCCAAGAACACATATGACTAATTTTCCCTGCCTGACCTCTGGCCATGATGTGATTTATCTCTACCCTAGCAGAAACTAACCGGGCCCCCTTTGACTTAACTGAGGGGGAATCAGAACTGGTCTCAGGATTTAACGTGGAGTATGCAGCCGGACCCTTCGCCCTATTCTTCCTAGCGGAGTATGCAAATATTATCATAATAAATATCCTCACAACAATTTTATTCTTCGGCGCATTCCATAATCCATTCTTACCAGAGCTCTACTCCATCAACTTCACCATTAAAACCCTTCTACTAACCATCTCCTTCCTATGAATTCGAGCATCCTACCCTCGATTCCGCTATGACCAATTAATACACCTCCTATGAAAAAATTTCCTACCACTAACTTTGGCCCTGTGCATATGACACGTCGCCCTACCTATCATCACTGCAAGCATTCCACCTCAAACATAAGAAATATGTCTGACAAAAGAGTTACTTTGATAGAGTAAATCATAGAGGTTTAAACCCTCTTATTTCTAGAATAATAGGCCTCGAACCTAATCCTAAGAATTCAAAGATCTTCGTGCTACCAAATTTACACCATATTCTACAGTAAGGTCAGCTAAATTAAGCTATCGGGCCCATACCCCGAAAATGTTGGTTTATATCCTTCCCGTACTAATAAAACCTCCTATCCTCATTGCCATTCTAGCAACCGTCATAACTGGAACTATGATCGTAATATTAAGCTCCCACTGGTTACTAATCTGAATCGGATTCGAGATGAATATGTTAGCCATCATTCCTATTCTAATAAAAAAATTCAATCCGCGAGCCATAGAGGCATCCACAAAGTATTTCCTCACACAAGCAACAGCCTCGATATTACTAATAATAGGAGTCACTATCAACCTTCTCTACTCCGGTCAGTGAATAATCTCAAAAATCTCGAATCCTGCAGCATCAGCTATAATAACTATTGCCCTAACAATAAAACTGGGTCTATCCCCATTTCACTTCTGAGTCCCTGAAGTAACCCAAGGTATTTCGCTCTCATCAGGTATGATCCTACTGACATGACAGAAAATTGCACCAATATCCGTTCTCTACCAGATCTCACCATCAATCAATACCGACCTTATGACACTAGTAGCCCTCGCGTCTGTCCTAATTGGAGGATGAGGCGGACTTAATCAAACTCAGCTACGAAAAATCATAGCATATTCCTCTATCGCACACATAGGCTGAATAGCAGCAATTATTACTTACAGCCCCACAATAATATTTCTAAACCTGTCCCTGTACATTCTAATAACCCTATCAACATTCATACTATTCATACTGAGCACATCTACCACAACCCTATCTCTCTCTCACACATGAAACAAAATTCCCCTAATTGCTTCCACCATCCTGACTCTAATACTATCCCTGGGAGGGCTTCCACCACTGTCCGGATTTATTCCTAAATGAATAATTATTCAAGAGCTGACAAAAAATGATATAATTGTTGTCCCAACACTTATAGCCATCACCGCACTACTCAACCTATACTTCTACATACGACTCACATATAGTACCGCACTCACTATATTCCCATCCGCAAACAACATAAAAATAAAATGACAATTTGAACACACAAAAAAGATAACCTTGCTACCCCCTCTGATTATTATCTCAACCATACTACTCCCCATCATGCCCATAATATCAATCCTGGACTAGGGGTTTAGGTTAAACAAGACCGAGAGCCTTCAAAGCTCTAAGCAAGTGCTATACACTTAACCCCTGACCAAAACACTTTAAGGACTGCAGGAATTTACCCTACATCAATTGAATGCAAATCAAACACTTTAATTAAGCTAAGTCCTTGCTAGATTGGTGGGCTTCTACCCCACGAAATTTTAGTTAACAGCTAAATACCCTATAACTGGCTTCAATCTAGCTTCTCCCGCCGTGTAGGGAAAAAAGGCGGGAGAAGCCCCGGCGGCGTCTAAGCTGCTTCTTTGAATTTGCAATTCAATATGAATAATTCACCACAAGGCTTGGCAAAAAGAGGACTTACACCCCTATCTTTAGATTTACAGTCTAACGCTTTTATCAGCCATTTTACCTATGTTCATTAATCGATGATTATTCTCTACTAACCACAAAGACATCGGTACTTTATATTTGCTATTCGGGGCATGAGCCGGTATAGTAGGCACTGCCCTAAGCCTCCTAATTCGAGCCGAATTAGGTCAGCCCGGCACCTTATTAGGAGACGATCAGATTTATAACGTAATCGTAACCGCACATGCCTTCGTAATAATCTTCTTCATGGTCATACCAATTATAATTGGGGGATTCGGGAACTGATTAGTTCCCCTGATAATTGGTGCCCCAGACATAGCATTTCCTCGGATAAATAACATGAGCTTCTGACTACTTCCCCCATCCTTTCTTCTACTATTAGCATCTTCCATAGTAGAAGCGGGTGCGGGAACTGGGTGAACCGTGTATCCCCCACTAGCTGGTAACCTGGCTCATGCTGGAGCATCAGTGGACCTTACAATTTTCTCCCTGCACCTAGCCGGAGTCTCTTCAATTTTAGGAGCTATTAATTTCATCACTACTATTATCAATATAAAACCTCCTGCCATATCCCAGTACCAAACCCCCCTATTTGTGTGATCAGTTCTAATTACAGCCGTCCTATTACTACTATCACTACCAGTACTGGCTGCTGGAATTACTATGCTTCTGACAGACCGTAACCTTAACACAACATTTTTTGATCCTGCTGGAGGAGGGGATCCTATTTTATACCAACACTTGTTTTGATTCTTCGGACACCCTGAAGTATACATTTTAATCTTGCCTGGGTTTGGTATAATCTCCCACATCGTCACCTATTATTCAGGAAAGAAAGAGCCCTTTGGTTACATGGGAATGGTATGAGCAATAATGTCTATCGGATTCTTAGGCTTTATCGTATGAGCTCACCACATATTCACTGTAGGAATAGATGTGGATACACGAGCATACTTCACGTCTGCTACCATAATTATCGCTATTCCTACAGGGGTTAAAGTATTCAGTTGATTAGCAACACTCCATGGGGGCAATATTAAATGATCTCCAGCTATACTATGAGCCCTAGGTTTTATCTTCCTATTCACGGTAGGTGGCCTAACGGGCATCGTTTTAGCCAACTCATCCTTAGATATCGTTCTTCATGACACGTACTACGTTGTAGCTCACTTCCACTACGTTCTCTCAATAGGAGCAGTGTTTGCTATTATAGGCGGGTTTGCTCACTGATTCCCCCTATTCTCAGGTTACACTCTAAATGACACCTGAGCAAAAATCCACTTCACAATTATATTTGTAGGGGTGAACATAACTTTCTTCCCTCAACACTTCCTAGGACTATCGGGTATGCCCCGTCGATATTCTGACTACCCAGATGCATACACCACTTGAAATACCGTCTCATCTATAGGCTCATTCATCTCACTTACAGCAGTAATACTTATAATCTTTATAATCTGGGAAGCCTTCGCTTCTAAACGGGAGGTCGCGATGGTAGAACTCACTACAACTAACATTGAATGATTACACGGATGTCCTCCTCCGTATCACACATTTGAAGAGCCTACGTATGTTATCCAAAAATAAGAAAGGAAGGAATCGAACCCCCTAAAACTGGTTTCAAGCCAGTGCCATAACCACTATGTCTTTCTCAATTAGGAGGTATTAGTAAAACATTACATGACTTTGTCAAAGTCAAATCATAGGTGAGACCCCTATATATCTCTATGGCGTACCCTTTTCAACTCGGATTACAGGACGCGACCTCCCCTATTATAGAGGAGCTACTTCATTTTCATGATCATACCCTAATAATCGTATTCTTAATCAGCTCATTAGTTCTTTACATTATTACTTTAATACTAACCACCAAGCTAACCCATACAAGTACAATAGACGCGCAAGAGGTAGAAACAGTCTGAACCATCCTACCGGCCATTATCCTAATCCTGATTGCTCTTCCTTCTCTACGAATTCTCTACATAATGGATGAAATTAATAACCCGTCACTAACCGTAAAAACAATAGGCCATCAATGATACTGAAGCTACGAGTACACTGACTATGAAGATCTGAACTTTGACTCCTACATAATTCCTACACAAGAATTAAAACCAGGAGAACTCCGACTATTAGAAGTCGACAACCGAGTCGTTCTCCCAATGGAAATAACTGTCCGAATACTTATTTCTTCAGAAGACGTATTGCACTCATGAGCCGTTCCATCACTAGGCTTAAAAACTGATGCCATCCCAGGACGATTAAATCAAACTACCCTAATAGCGATACGACCAGGGCTATACTACGGCCAATGCTCTGAAATTTGCGGATCCAACCACAGCTTCATACCGATTGTTCTTGAAATAGTCCCATTGTCCTACTTCGAAACCTGATCTGCTGTAATGGTTTAACATAGACAAGACCTACTCATTGAGAAGCTATAAAGCGTTAACCTTTTAAGTTAAAGACTGAGAGTAATAACCTCTCCTTAATGAAATGCCACAGCTAGACACATCAACTTGATTAGTCATAATTCTTTCAATAATTCTAACTCTGTTTATCTTATTCCAGCTAAAAGTATCAAAACATCACTATCCAGAGAGCCCAGGACCTAAGTCTACCAAGTCTGTTAGCAAACACACCCCTTGAGAAAACAAATGAACGAAAATTTATTCGCCTCTTTCGCTACCCCTACAATAATGGGCCTCCCAATCGCTGTATTAATCGTAATATTCCCATCTATTCTATTCCCATCACCTAACCGACTAATTAACAATCGATTAATTTCTATCCAACAATGATTAATTCAACTTACATCCAAACAGATACTAACAATTCACAACCAAAAAGGACGAGCCTGAGCCCTTATGCTGATATCACTGATTTTATTTATTGGCTCGACTAATCTCCTCGGATTACTACCCCACTCATTCACACCCACAACCCAATTGTCTATAAACCTAGGAATAGCAATTCCCCTGTGAGCAGGGACAGTAATTACCGGGTTCCGCCACAAAACTAAGGCTTCTCTAGCACACTTCCTGCCCCAAGGAACACCCCTCCCCCTAATTCCCATACTAGTAATCATCGAGACAATTAGTCTATTCATCCAACCTATGGCCTTAGCTGTCCGATTAACAGCTAACATTACCGCAGGACACCTATTAATTCACCTAATTGGAGGGGCCACTCTAGCCCTAATCAACATCAGTGTTACCACAGCCCTTATTACTTTTATAATTCTAGTTTTACTTACCATTCTCGAATTCGCCGTCGCTCTTATTCAGGCCTACGTCTTTACACTACTAGTAAGTCTATACTTGCATGACAATACCTAATGACCCACCAAACCCATGCTTACCATATAGTCAATCCGAGCCCATGACCACTAACAGGGGCCCTATCTGCCCTACTTATAACATCGGGTCTCATCATATGATTTCACTACAACTCAATATCTTTACTCACTCTGGGACTTACAACTAACATACTAACTATATATCAATGATGACGAGACGTAGTTCGAGAAGGCACATTTCAAGGACACCATACCCCCATTGTGCAAAAAGGACTACGATATGGAATAATCCTATTTATCGTCTCAGAAGTTTTCTTTTTCGCTGGCTTCTTCTGAGCCTTCTACCATTCCAGCCTAGCTCCAACCCCCGAACTCGGGGGTTGCTGGCCACCCACTGGCATCATTCCCCTGAATCCGCTTGAAGTCCCTCTACTTAACACCTCTGTCCTTCTAGCCTCAGGGGTCTCAATCACCTGAGCCCACCACAGCCTAATAGAAGGCAATCGCAAACACATACTTCAAGCCCTATTTATTACTATCTCCCTAGGCGTATACTTCACACTACTACAAGCCTCTGAATATTATGAGACATCCTTCACAATCTCCGACGGGGTCTATGGATCCACATTCTTTATGGCTACCGGATTCCACGGACTGCATGTAATTATCGGCTCTACATTCCTTATTGTCTGCTTTATGCGACAACTGCACTACCACTTCACATCTAACCACCACTTTGGATTTGAAGCTGCTGCATGGTACTGACACTTCGTCGATGTAGTCTGACTATTCCTATATGTTTCCATCTATTGATGAGGATCTTACTTCTTTAGTATAATTAGTACAATTGACTTCCAATCAGTTAGCTTCAGACAGACCTGAAAAGAAGTAATAAACATAATACTTACTCTGATAACTAATGTTACCCTGGCTTCCCTACTCGTAATAATCGCATTCTGACTCCCTCAACTAAATATTTACGCCGACAAAACTAGTCCTTACGAATGTGGCTTTGACCCCATAGGATCGGCGCGTTTACCGTTTTCTATAAAATTTTTCCTGGTTGCAATTACATTCCTACTCTTTGACTTAGAAATCGCCCTCCTACTTCCACTACCCTGGGCATCACAAACCAATAAGCTAACAACTATGCTTATCATGGCACTCCTTCTAATCTCACTTCTGGCTGCAAGCCTAGCATATGAATGAACTGAAAAAGGCCTAGAATGAACTGAATATGATAATTAGTTTAAACTAAAACAAATGATTTCGACTCATTAAATTATGATTTAACTCATAATTATCATATGTCCATAGTATACATTAACATCTTCCTGGCATTCATCCTATCATTAATGGGCATACTCGTCTACCGATCCCACCTAATATCATCACTGCTATGCCTAGAAGGCATGATACTGTCACTATTCGTAATGATATCTGTGACTATCCTGAATAATCACCTTACATTAGCTAGCATAATACCAATTGTACTGCTAGTATTCGCCGCCTGCGAAGCAGCATTGGGATTATCTCTGCTAGTCATAGTATCTAATACTTACGGAACTGATTATGTGCAAAACCTAAACCTTCTACAATGCTAAAAATTATTATTCCTACCGCTATACTTATTCCCCTAACATGAACATCAAAGCCTAACATAATCTGAATTAACTCCACAATATACAGCCTGCTAATCAGCCTAATTAGTTTATCTTATCTAAATCAACCGAACGACAATACCCTGAACTCGTCCTTACTATTCTTCTCCGACTCCCTATCAGCACCACTACTGGCACTCACAACATGACTTCTACCACTTATATTGATAGCAAGCCAATTCCATCTATCAAAAGAACCTCTTATCCGAAAAAAACTATATATTTCAATACTAATTCTACTCCAACTATTCTTAATTATAACCTTCACCGCCACAGAATTAATCCTCTTTTATATTCTATTCGAAGCTACTCTAATCCCCACCCTTATTATTATCACCCGGTGAGGTAATCAAACCGAACGACTAAACGCAGGACTATACTTCCTGTTTTACACCTTGACAGGATCTCTACCACTTCTTGTAGCACTTCTGTATATTCAAAATAGCATAGGCTCTCTAAACTTCCTCATAATCCAATACTGAATTCAGCCTCTACCAAGCACCTGATCTAACATTTTTCTATGGTTAGCATGTATGATGGCTTTCATAGTAAAAATACCCCTATACGGCCTCCACTTGTGACTACCAAAGGCACATGTAGAGGCCCCTATTGCCGGTTCTATGGTACTTGCAGCCGTACTTCTAAAACTAGGAGGTTACGGTATAATACGAATCACAACCCTACTAAACCCCCTAACCGACCTGATAGCGTACCCTTTCATACTACTGTCACTATGGGGCATAATTATAACTAGTTCTATTTGTTTACGTCAAACGGACCTGAAATCTCTAATCGCATACTCTTCCGTCAGCCATATAGCACTTGTCATTGTAGCGGTTCTCATCCAAACACCGTGAAGTTACATAGGGGCAACAGCTCTAATAATCGCCCATGGTTTAACATCATCCATACTATTCTGCTTAGCCAACTCAAACTACGAACGGACCCACAGTCGTACTATAATTCTCGCACGAGGCCTCCAAACCCTCCTCCCCCTGATAGCTGCTTGATGACTACTAGCAAGTCTCGCAAACCTAGCCCTTCCCCCAACAATTAACTTAATCGGGGAGCTGTTCGTAGTAATAGCCTCATTCTCATGATCCAATATTACGATTATCCTGATAGGAATAAACATCATTATTACCGCTCTTTATACCCTATATATACTAATCACTACACAACGCGGTAAACATACCCACCATATTAAAAACATCAAACCATCCTTTACACGGGAGAATGCCCTAATAACCCTCCACTTGCTGCCCTTGCTTCTCCTGTCCATCGACCCCAAAGTTGTTCTGGGGCCCATCTACTGCAGGCATAGTTTAACAAAAACATCAGATTGTGAATCTGATAATAAAAGCTCAAATCTTTTTGCCTACCGAAAAAGTATTGCAAGAACTGCTAACTCATGCTCCCATGCATAAAAGCATGGCTTTTTCAACTTTTATAGGATAGAAGTAATCCATTGGTCTTAGGAATCAAAAAATCGGTGCAACTCCGAATAAAAGTAATAAATATATTCGCCTCCTGCATGATCACTGCCTTAACCTTACTCACCCTGCCAATCATTATAACCTCTACCAAGCTCTACAAAGACAAATTATACCCATACTATGTAAAAACAGCAACCTCCTACGCATTTATAATTAGCATAATTCCTGCAATAATGTTCATCTACTCTGGACAGGAAATGGTAATCTCGAACTGGCACTGAATAACGATCCAAACCATAAAACTGTCTATAAGCTTCAAACTAGACTACTTCTCAATAATTTTTGTACCTGTGGCTTTGTTTGTCACATGGTCCATCATGGAGTTCTCTATATGATATATACACTCGGACCCCTACATCAACCGATTTTTTAAATATCTCCTTATATTCCTTATCACCATAATAATTCTAGTAACCGCAAACAACATATTTCAATTGTTCATCGGCTGAGAAGGAGTAGGCATTATATCTTTCCTACTTATTGGATGATGATACGGTCGAACCGATGCAAATACAGCCGCCCTACAAGCTATTCTCTACAACCGAATTGGAGATGTCGGATTCATCATAGCTATAGCATGATTCTTACTACACCTAAATGCGTGAGACCTTCAACAAATTTTTATATCAACTAACGACAACCTTAATCTTCCCCTACTTGGCCTTTTACTAGCAGCCACCGGCAAATCTGCCCAATTCGGACTACACCCATGACTCCCTTCAGCTATGGAAGGTCCAACTCCCGTATCAGCCCTACTCCACTCCAGTACTATAGTTGTCGCAGGAGTATTTCTACTAATTCGCTTCCACCCCCTAATAGAACAAAATCCAACTATCCAAACCCTCACTCTATGTCTAGGGGCCGTTACTACACTGTTTACTGCAATCTGCGCTCTTACACAAAATGACATCAAAAAAATTGTTGCATTCTCCACCTCAAGTCAGCTAGGACTTATAATCGTAACAATTGGCATTAACCAACCTTACTTAGCCTTTCTGCACATCTGCACCCACGCATTCTTTAAAGCCATATTATTCATGTGCTCCGGGTCAATTATCCATAGTTTAAATGATGAACAAGACATTCGAAAAATAGGCGGACTATTTAAAGCCCTCCCCTTTACCACGACCTCCCTTATTATTGGAAGTCTCGCACTGACAGGCATACCATTCCTCACAGGCTTCTATTCCAAAGACCTGATTATCGAGACCGCCAACACGTCGAATACCAACGCCTGAGCCCTCTTAATTACCCTCGTTGCCACATCTATAACTGCCGCCTACAGCACTCGAATTTTATTCTTCGCACTATTAGGCCAGCCCCGCTTTACCCCCATTATTTCCATCAACGAGAATAATCCTTGCCTAATTAATTCTATTAAACGCCTACTTCTCGGGAGTGTGTTCGCAGGGTATGTTATCTCCCACAGTATTACTCCCACTACCATCCCACAAATGACTATGCCTCATCATCTGAAAATAGCTGCCCTCGCAGTAACCATCTTGGGTTTCATCCTGGCATTAGAACTAAACCTTACAATGCAAGGGCTCAAATTTAACCACTCGTCTCACTATTTCAAGTTCTCGAACCTCCTTGGCTATTACCCCACCATCATACACCGTCTGGCACCTAAAACAAGCCTATCCATAAGTCAAAAATCAGCATCCATACTTCTAGATCATATCTGACTAGAAGGTGTTCTGCCAAAATCAATCGCATTCTTCCAAATAAAATCCTCCACCCTAGTTTCAAATCAAAAAGGCCTCATTAAGCTCTATTTCTTCTCATTCATAATCACCATGGCCCTCAGCCTCTCAATCCTTAATTACCACGTGTAACCTCCATAATAACTAACACACCAGTTAATAATGACCAACCAGTGACAATTACCAGTCAAGTACCATAGCTGTATAACGCTGCAATACCCATAGCCTCTTCACTAAAAAATCCAGAATCACCTGTATCATAAATAACCCAGTCTCCCATACCATTAAACTTTAATACTACCTCCACCTCATCATCCTTTAAGATATAGCAGGCGGTCAATAATTCGGACAGCAGTCCAGTGATAAAAGCCGCCAATACAGCTTTATTAGACACCCAAACTTCAGGGTATTGTTCTGTAGCTATAGCAGTTGTATAACCAAAAACTACCAATATACCCCCTAAATAAATTAAGAACACCATTAACCCCAAGAAGGATCCTCCAAAATTCAATACAATAGCACAACCAATCCCACCACTAATAATTAACACCAACCCACCATAAATAGGAGAGGGCTTCGTAGCAAATCCCACAAAGCTCATCACAAAAACAATACTTAGAATAAATACAATGTATGTTATCATTATTCCCACATGGAATTTAACCATGACTAATGACATGAAAAATCATCGTTGTATTTCAACTATAAGAACATTAATGACCAACATTCGAAAGACTCACCCACTAGCTAAAATCATCAACGACTCATTCATCGACCTTCCCGCACCATCAAATATTTCTGCCTGATGGAACTTCGGGTCCCTGCTAGGTGTATGCCTTATTCTACAGATTGCAACAGGTCTATTTCTAGCCATACACTATACATCCGACACGGCTACTGCTTTTTCATCAGTCACTCATATCTGCCGAGACGTTAACTATGGCTGAATTATCCGTTACATACATGCAAACGGAGCATCTATATTTTTTATCTGCCTCTTCATGCACGTAGGACGAGGCCTATACTATGGATCTTATATATTCATAGAAACATGAAATATCGGAATTATCTTATTGTTCGCAACCATGGCCACAGCATTTATGGGCTACGTTTTACCATGAGGACAAATATCATTCTGAGGGGCAACCGTAATTACAAATCTTCTATCTGCTATCCCCTATATCGGAACCGATCTAGTAGAATGAATTTGAGGGGGCTTCTCAGTAGACAAAGCAACCCTAACACGATTCTTTGCATTCCACTTTATCCTTCCATTCATCATCGCAGCATTAGCGATAGTCCATCTCTTATTTCTCCACGAAACAGGATCCAACAACCCCTCAGGAATCACATCCGACTCAGACAAAATTCCATTTCACCCCTACTACACAACTAAAGACATCCTAGGAGTCTTACTTCTCCTTTCAGTTCTAATATCGCTAGTCCTATTCTCACCAGATCTTTTAGGAGACCCAGACAATTACACCCCCGCAAACCCTCTCAGCACTCCCCCACATATCAAACCCGAGTGGTATTTCCTATTTGCCTATGCTATTCTCCGGTCCATCCCTAATAAACTAGGAGGAGTCCTAGCCCTAATGTTCTCAATCCTAATCCTAGCACTCATCCCCCACCTACACACCTCAAAACAACGTGGAATAATATTCCGACCCCTTAGCCAATGCCTATTCTGACTTCTAACCGCAGACCTCCTCACCTTAACTTGAATCGGAGGACAGCCGGTAGAACACCCCTTTATTATCATTGGCCAAATTGCCTCCATCCTGTATTTTGCTATCTTATTGATTCTAATACCAACCATTAGCATTATCGAAAACAATCTCCTAAAATGAAGAGTCTTCGTAGTATATTAATTACATTGGTCTTGTAAACCAAAAATGGAGATTAATAATTCTCCCCAAGACTCAAGGAAGAGGCACACGCCCCACCGTCAGCACCCAAAGCTGAAATTCTTTTTAAACTATTCCCTGACGCCCGCATAACCAGTGTGTTACGACTATCCCGCGCTCCCAAAACTTGCCCTATGTACGTCGTGCATTACTGCTATGCCCCATACATATTAAGCATGTACATATATTTATATAATTACATAAGACATACTATGTTTAATCTTACAATAACTTCTATCAGGGACATACATAACTGCACGTCACTTAGTCCAATAAGGGATTTATCACCATGCCTCGAGAAACCATCAATCCTTGCTCGAAGTATCCCTCTTCTCGCTCCGGGCCCATATCAACGTGGGGGTTTCTATCATGGAACTATACCTGGCATCTGGTTCTTACCTCAGGGCCATTCCGCTTGTTCACTCCAATCCTACTAATCCTCTCAAATGGGACATCTCGATGGACTAATGACTAATCAGCCCATGATCACACATAACTGTGGTGTCATGCATTTGGTATCTCTTTTTTTGGGGGGGGGGAACTTGCTATCACTCAGCTATGACCGCAACGGCACTAACTCTAACCTACATCTGCACTCAGGGAATATGCCCGTCGCGGCCCCGACGCAGTCAGATGATCTGTAGCTGGACTTATTCATTATCATTTATCAACTCCGTGCACAATTCAAGGTGCTATTCAGTCAATGGTTTCAGGACATAAGGATTTTACACACACACACACGTACGTACACACGTACGTACACACGTAC